TTTTGCTCCATTTCGCGTGGAGTCAAATTCTCATCAGTACGGATCAAGGGAAGGGCCCCCTGGCCCCGTATTTCCATATAAAGGATACGACGAACAGAAAAGCCCTCTTTAGCTTCGATTCTGATAGACTGAATATCTTTCTGCAGGAATCGTAGGAAGATCCTCAGATTTCTTCCAGGGAATCCCCAACGAAAAAGACACACTATTCCTTCTTTTCTATCGAATTGTCATTTTTCTTTGTCATCCTCAAGGAATTGGTTTTCAGGAACTTTTCCCGTCTTCTGTCTAACCCATTCGCGATAGTCGCCCTCCAAAGCAACTCGCTCAATACTTTTTATACTAAGTTCCAAGCGTCCTTGGACAACTCAGAGAGAACTTTCCGATACTTCTCCAACTTCGATAGGACTTCCTCCCGAGACTTCTCAAGGAGGTCTAGGTCTTGCTGATACTTCTCAAAGAGGTCTTGTTGAGACTTCTCAAGGAGGTCTAGGTCTTGCTGATACTTATCAACAAGGAGGTTCTATTTCTCAAGGAGGTCTTGCTGAGACTTCTCAAGGACTGCGTACCTGAGACTTACGTTGGAGTTCGAGTTCCTCCAACTTCGCAAGGAGTTCGTGATGAAACTCGTCAGGGAGTTCCTTCAACTTCTCAAGGAGTTTTTCCTCAGACTCATTAGGGAGAACTTCCGGATATACCTGAAGGATTTGTTCCCTAAACTTAGACGAACCCCCTTCCTTAGTTTTCTTTTCTGGAGCTCTCTCCCTTTCCCCAGGATCCCTGGCACTTTTGATATAAATCATATAAATCCAAATTCTCGCGTAGAATAGCAGGATATGTTAGATTACAAGGGGCAGTCAATAGGCTTCGATTAAGCTCTGAATAATTACGAATCGGAATCCTATCCCCCCTTTTGCCATAAAGACCCAAACTGAAGAATTTGTGTCTCAATTGATCATTTTGAACTAAAAGAAAACTCTTTGGTGGGATAGGCACGCTATGTATAATATTTGAACTCTCAATAGTTACATAAAAATCTATATAACATAGAAAGGCAGGCTGCCCGTGGCGTGTTCGTGCGGGATGAACCAAGTCCTCATTGAATTTGCTTTTTCCGTTGACTCGCACATGTTCTGCAGTACCTCCTGTGAATACTCCCCCGGTATGAAAAGTTCTTAATGTTAGCTGAGTCCCCGATTCTCCAATGGATTGGCCCGCAAGAAGGCATTCATTGCATTCATTCATTGAATAATCAGGCGGAGGAGGCGTATTGAAAGAGCTCCTGCCAGATCGCTACACAACACAAGCCACCGCTCGAGACCGAAGGTAGAGGTTATTTATATACTCTAAGTATAGAAGAAGCGACCAAAGGAAGAGGTGCGAAGCACTCGAGCATAGCGAGAGGGGCAAAGGAACGAGACTGTGCCGGAGAGGTGCGAAGCGCTTGCCAGAGGTATTGTATTGCCCTGTGGGTTCACTACACAGGGCAATACAATACCGGTCAACACCTTCTTACTTCTCAGAAGCAAGTCAAATACGTTGGATCAAATACGTTGGATATCTCACAAGTAACAAGTATATGAATTACCTCCCCTGATTGTCGAGCCCCTTCCGACCTCTTCTTTCATTCAGTCGAGTAGGTTCCTACCTCTCCTGGTACTGGAAAGTCAACCTATTCCTTTAGGTCTTATTAATTGGTATCTCCTCCTAATGGTCTTAGTCAACACTTCCTAACTTGAGGAAAGTACTTTAGTTTCCTACCTATACTTGAGTAAAGAAAGAAACTAGTAAAGAAAGGAAATAGCTCCTAAAACCTAAGCAAACAGCTCCTAAAATCAAAGCAAATAAGACTCTACCTCTTGGAATTCGAATTTGGAAATACTATTTGGGTATGCAATCGAATACCAATCCTTACCTAGTTCTTATACCTAGGAAAACATAAGGAAAGAAACTGCTCCTCTGCAGGTCAACACTTGAGAACTCTTTATTCCCGCAGGTCGAACAATTCATTTTCATTACGTCTTCCCTTCCCTAGATTCTATTGAATAATCAATTACCTGAAAAGTATACCTGTAAAGTCGGACTAATCCTAATGGTCTGTATTGGTATTTGGTATATCCTCCTAATGGTATTTTGTACTCGACCAAAGGGAAGAGGTCAACACTTCCTACCTATACTGGAGGAAAGCAAGAAAATGGCTCCTAAAACCAAAGCAAATACAACAGATAAGGTAACTGGTTGCCCACTCTCTTTCCCACCTCTTACAAGCTAATTATCCTACCTCTCAGTTCATATGACAGGTTATGCATATGAGTAACTAACCCTATATGACATGGATAGAGAGCATTTGAAGGACAGTGGAGACCACCTCATTACTGTTTGCCTATTTAGCCTAATTGAATAGTGCCTTAAACACAACTTTTCCTGTACAACTACTGACTTATTGTAGCTATACCTCTTCATAGTTAGAAATATCCTCATCCTCAGAATAGTTAGAATAGTTAGAATATGAAGAATAGTTAGAATAGTTAGTTTATGGGCTTGACTCTGGATAGTTTTACATCAAACGGTCTACCCTCAGAATAGTTCTCAAGTTGTTGATCTCTCTGATGAAGGAATACTTCTTATTTAAGGAAAAGGAACGGACGAGTTACCCCATACAGAGTATCCGCTACCCTCGTGCCTTCTGTCACTCACTCATTAGTATTAGTGTAAACTTCCTTTGTTGAACAACTAGATTGGTTAGCTTCCTTGGTTGAGTAGCTTACATTGGCTCTCTTGATTTATTTATTAGCTGCAGTATTCTCAATCTTAGGTTGCCGGTCGGCTCACAAGAGAAAAGAAGGAATAACCGATTAAACAGACTTTCACCCCAGTTGTGAACAATCCGTTATAGTTTTATCCATCCGAGCACTCTATCCACCATCTAACCTATACTTTTCTCAGCAAAACATATTACTTCTAAACTAGCAACTATTAGCTTACGGAACCTAGTGCTTATCTTAACAAACCCTAGTACTTCCTTTCGTAACTAGCTAACTAGTACCTCAGAGTGCCTCACTAGGGAACAAGTATAGAGCCACTACCTTCATAAGCCCATCTGCTCCTCACTCGTTAGCTACAACTTCCTTTGGTAGAACTACTGTTCACCCTCTTTCTTAGCCGGGGGATTAGCTACAGGTATTCCTATGGACTATACTGGCTTACCAAGGAAAAGCAAAGAAAAACCTAGTACTATCTTTCCGTTGTTTACTAGCTGGATGTTAGCTACAGGTATTCGAAATCTGCATTGTCCCATTGTATTCGAAATCTTAGAAGGCTAGCTCCTTACCTGTAATACTCGCGCAATACATTTCCTTACTACCCATTTGAGAACCATGGACTAAGTATACTAACTAGTGCAACGAAACTCACTACCTAGAGAACTCGTTTCTCCTATAATCAGGAACAAAGGAAAGAAACCTCATATGGACTAGATCAATCGAATAGATTGTTATATCCTTATCCTATACCTCGAACTACCAACTCGGGAAGGGAACTTTGTAGCTTCTAAGATAGACTACAGAACAAAGTAGCAAAGTTGATAGACGAAGTTTGGAACAAAGTAGCTTCGTTGATAGACTTTGGTAAAGTCGCTTCTAAGATAGACTACAGAACAAAGGAACAAAACGGACTATATTACCTATAACTAGAACTATCACTAGAACAAATCACTTACTATCACAAATCACTTGATTATAACTAGGTATCTGAGTACTAAGCCAAACTTGCTTGCCGGGAAACCTTACTAACTCAACCTTACTAACTCAACCTTACTAACTCAGTAGTTTACGTGTTCCCTACTTGCTTTGGTATAACTAACTAAACGGGTATCTTTCTAAACTAATAGAAACTAGCTTACTACTGAGAAACGGCAGGAACTAGCTGAAATGATTAGCTGCAGTTACCTGTAATACCCTCTCTTTCTTTAGTAGCTACAGTTCCCTCTTCGCCGGGGGATTAGCTACAGGTATGAGAAATCTTATAAGGCTAGCTACAGGTATGAGAAATCTTAGAAGCCTAGCTGACATACCGAGTTAGCTGACATACCGAGTTGAGTTACCTATCTATCGAGTTACCCATCTATTGGACTAGTTGGGTGACCTACCTTGCCTCATAACTAGCTGACATTGACTAGCTGACAAAGAAACCTCATAACTAGCTGACAAAGAAACCTCATAACTAGCTGACAGTTACCCTACATACTCGAGACATTTCCTTACGGCACCATTTCCTAATCATTGGAGTTGTATATTAACTAACCGTTCTAACTAACCATTTTAGAAGCATTTTAGAACCATTATAGACCCTTTTGAGAACCATTTTATAACCATTTCCTATCCTAAGTATACTTATACTACCTAGTGCAACGAAACAAACTAGCTAGAGAACTCATTTCTCATTTCTCCTATAATCAGGAACAAAGGAAAGGAAGAAACCTCATATGGACTATACGCCGATATAACAGCTCTTTCCTCCGTTTATCTGTTTCGTTGCTTATGCAACACTGAGCAACGCTTCGTTGACTATCTATCTGATCTATCTACCTAGCTGACAAACAAAAGAACTAGCTCACCGGAAACTACATTCCTAGCTAGCTACCTATTGGACTATCCGGCACTAGTTGACTTCTAACTACGGACTATGTTCTTACCTATACTAGCTTCTGAGAAACTAACCATTTCCCATTTCCTAAGGATAGTGATAGTAACCAACTACCGGCAGTATATGAACTAGTAGAAACAAGAGAGAGAAATCCCAGATCTAATCAGGGACTCAGGAACAAAGTATATAAGTTGATAGACGAAGGAACAAAGTAGCTTCTATTCTAAGATAGACGAAGGAACAAAGTAGTGAAGTTGATAGACGAAGGAACTAAACTAACGTATATGGACTACCTATCCGTTATAGTTTACTTCAAACTACTACCTATTTACTATTTATGGACTATACTAGCTAGAAACGAACCATGGAATGGACTAACCCTTGGAGTTGGATAGTCCGGTAGCAACACTATTGTAGTTGTATACTAACTAGTGCAACGAAACAAACGACAACGAAACCAACGACAACGAAACTAACTACCGCAAGAACTAAACCCGCAAACTCCCAACTACGGAACAATCAGATTACCGTCAAGAGCTATACCTGATATGGAATACCCGAAACCTTAGAAACTCACTACCTAAGAGAATACGGATATTACCGTTATCATTCTATTAACTCATATTATCTAGATCATTCATTGCTTAGCTATCAAGGTATTCTTCTCTCTCCTAATAACTCAGTATTACTATTACCTTCGTATATAAATATCGACTACCTTCGGCACCAAAAGGAGAAAACTCAACTAGCTGCCATTATCACTCAGTTGACTACCTGACAAACAAACGACGTTTATTAGCTGCTTACCAAGGAAAAGCAAAGTGCCAGAAAAACCTAGTCTGCCGCTTTCGTAACTATCTAGTAAACTTTCCTACTGAGAAACTTTCCTACTGAGAAACTAACCATGGAATTACTTAACCCTTTCCGTTGTATAGTAACTAACTGTAGCTTTCCATTCCCTCTTCTTTTCAGTCGTTCATTCTTCCCTTCTAAGGAGTAATAAAAACCTCTTCTTTCGGTCTCTAGCTTCGGTCGACTTTGTACCTCTCACAAGCAAGTAGTAAAGTACCTCTCACAAGCAAGTACTAAAGACTAAAGTACCTCTCTCTTAAATGTCCTATGTAATTTATTAGCTATACCCATAAAAAATTATGGAAAGAAATGGGATTATCGATAAAAAACTTGCGTTTTACATGGAGCAAAAGTAAGCATTTCCTAAGGAAAAGCTAGAAATTCTACGACTTGACGAGAGGTTTTATTTATAATATCCTATATTATGTCATTTTGAAACCTCTCTAAATTTGTTGCTAAAACAGGGAATTTATCGTTGCAAATGGTACATTTTTAGGAGTAGTATACAAAAGGTAACACATTTGTTGGAACATGAAGGAATTATTAAACCAGTGGGTTAACAGGGAAATACTTCTCCTTATCAGTCTTAACCTTTGGGCCTCTACTTGAGCCCTTCGTTCCTCTCCTTTTCAGTCGAGTAATAAATACCTCTCCTTAACAGTCGAGTCCTTCGTGACAATAGGGTATATAAATAACCTCTCCTTTTCAGTCGAGTATATAAATTACCTCTCCTGGAGTAAAGCAAGGAAATAGATGCTAAAACCGTCCGGAAATGGAATCTGGTTACCCACTCTATTTCCCACCTCTTACAAGCTAATTATCCTACCAAAGAGTTGATATGAGAGGTTATGCATCGGAGTAACTAACCCTCTCCTTAATCGATATAGAGCGTTTTAAGGACAATTCCGAGCACCTCATTACTGTTTCCCTATTTAGCCTAATTGAATAGTGCCTTAAATCCCACTTATCATGGACAAATACAATCTTCTTGTAGCTATACCTCAGGACTTCGTACCAGTTGTTGATCTAGGAATCTAACAACCTATAGAAATCGAATGAAACTTAGCCGCTTTCTTAACTAATAGAAACTAGCTTACCAACGAAAACCCTAGTACTAGCTTTCGTAACTATCTAGAAAACGAACCTCGGCACTAGCAGTACTACAACAAAACTAACCATTCCCTAACCCATAGTATATACACTAACAAATGCTTATGAACTAGTAGAAACTACCGGCAGGAACTAAACCAGCCTATTAGCTACGCTATAACCAAAAGGTGCTCACTCATTATCATTAGCTACAGTTATCCTCAATCTGCCGCTACTTCCTATGGACTTTAACTCACTATCTGAGTGGGATAGTAGATAGTAGCTAGCTGACCTTACCAACGCAAAACGAATAGCTTAACTTACTACTGAAAAACGAACCATTTCCATAGTATAGTAACTCAATTTCCATAGTATAGTAACTAACAAGTGCTTAACCATTTCCGCAGTATATTAACTAACGGCGTACAACGAAACTAACTACCGCAAGAATAGAGCAACTCATTAAGAATAGAATAGAGAAACTCATTAAGAATAGAGAAAGTCATCCCTCCTATAATCAGGAACAAAGGATCCAATATGGACCATATCCATTAACTATACAGGTATTCCTATACCCGAAACTCATTATTACAGAGCTATTTATTATCTATACTCTACTAAACTATTAGAGAGGTATTATATACCCTATACGCCGATATAACCGTACTAAGATAAGATAAGATAAGAGAAACTCACTCTCTAGACTATACTATCTATGGACTACCGAAACCTCTTGCCGGGAAACCAACCCTTAGCTAACCCTATGCGCTTTCTTTCCTTAACAACTACAACTAGCTAACAAACTAAATAAAACCTAGAACTAGCTATCTCAAGAACTACCGAACAGAAGAACTACCGAACTCCATAGCATAGAGGAACTCCCAACTACAGAAGAAAGTAGCAAACTTCTAAGATAGACTACAGATAAGATAGACTACAGAACTTTGTAGCTTCTAAGATATATATATATACTTTGTAACTCCCAACTCGGGAACGTAAAGTAGCTTTGTTGATATACTTTGTAACTTTGTAGCTTTGTTGATAGACTTTGTAAGTTGAGATATACTTTGTAGCTTTGTTGATATACTTTGTAACAAGAGAACAGAACTAACCAATATGGATTACCTAAGTCATTCTATTGAGAAATATATCCTTTAGCCGTTATACCACACAAAAGTGCCAGGAGCTCCCTCCACTACACTAGCTGTCCCTACCTAGTATCTTTAGCTCTTTCCCATCTAAAACCATATATCTAGTTACTACCATATATGGAGTGGAGTTAGTACCATATATCTAGTACGTTGCTCTTATCTTACCTTGTGTTTCACAATTGGATTGACTTGCTTTCCTTATCCGCTCACTTCGTTCACTACACTTCCTTTCCTTATCCATCCGATCACTCGGTAAGCTACACCTTCAGCTATCTATTAGCTAGACTAGTAGCCTAATGCAAAGAGCAACTACCGGCGTACCTACCGTACTATCCATCGTGTTACCTATCCTATAGAAATCTCATTCAACAACTTAGCTTTCTTAACTACTAGCTATGCGCTTCCCTAAGAGAAAGTGCCAGAGCAACCAACGCAAAACTAATAGCTTACCTTACTAATTCCGAACTCGGGAAGGGAACAAAGTAGCTTCGTTGATAGACTCAGGAACAAACGAATATGGACTATGGGAATATGGACTATGTAATTCTATTCTATTAACGCTTTTCTGGAAAAGGAAAAGTCTGCCCTCTCCGGCACTCAGTATTACAAAAGTATATAGCGATTACCTTCGGCACCAAAGAAAAGTAGCTCACTCACGTAGGTAGCTACAACTGACTTTGTTGAACAACATTACTAGATTGACTTGCTTTCCGACGTTGAACAACATTACTGGAATTCTAGCTACCAAACTATGGTAACTAGTTTACTACTTCAAAGATTAAGGAATCAAGAAACCACGAATCTATACAAGAAATTACCTCAGACGTACTTTACTATACCAAGGTAACTAGTACCTTACCAAGGAAAGGGAACTCACTAACTAGTACCGGAACTTTATTAGCAGCAGTCCCCTCTTAGCCGGGGGATTAGCTACTACATGGAATCCCCCTTACCTGACCGAGAATGTAATTCATTAACCATCTATCGGACGTACTATACTAGTTGACTTCCTATTACCTATACGCCGATATCACCGTACTAAGATAAGAGAAACATTTGCCGGTAAAGGAAATAAGACTCTACCTCTTGGTATTTTCAAATACTAACTATTTGGGTATGCAATCTTATACCTAGGAAAACCGGCAGGAAACAAACTTCTCCTCTGCAGGTCAACACTTGAGAACTCTTGATTCCCTATATTCTATTGAACAATTACGTCTTCCCTTCCCTAGATTCTATTGATTGAATAATCCATTACCTGAAAAGTATACCTGTAAAGTCGGACTAATCCTAATGGTCTTAGTCAACACTGTAGACCTCTACTGGAGTGGAGTAAAGTACTTGAGTTTCATACCTATACTTTAGTTTCCTACCTCTTACCTCTACTTGATGAGTAAGGAAAGGAAATAGCTGCTAAAACCTAAAGGAAAGAAACAGCTCTTCTTATGGTTTTAACTTGGTACCTCTGGACTACGGTCGAACAATTAATATTAATAACGTCTTCCCTTCCTCAAAAGAGCTATAACAAACCTTAGGAAAGCAAAGAAATAGCTTTTCTCTTCCCTAGATTCTAGAAAGTAGAGCAATAAATAGATAAATTATCTCTCCCGAGCGCGCTTCTATACAACTTTTATATAAATAACCTTGGACTTCTAAGAGCACTTTCGACCTCTCCCTTCTAAGAGTCCTTCGGACCTTTACCAAATGTTTGTCCTATTTCATTTCTTAGCTATCCGCTCCTTCAATTATCAAGAAAAACTGGCATCTAGCATGGGACAAAAGTAAGCGTTTCCTTCTACAAAGTGATAAATTCTCCAACTTTACGAGAAGTTTTATTTGAAATATCGTATATTATGTGATTATTCAAACTATATCAATTTCTTGCTAAAACACGTCATTTTGCGTTGCAAATGGGACATTTGGAGGAGTAGGAGAAAAAAGTTAACACATTTGTTTGAACATGCCGTAATTATTAAACCTTTGGGTTCACTATACAATACCTCTCCTTCACAGTCGAGCCCTTCGTACCTCTCCTTATCAGTCGAGTATATAAATTTCCTCTACTGGCAAGTCGAGAAATAAATTACCGCTCCAAGCTAGCTTCGCGCCTCTACTGATTGTCAAGCACTTTTGTATCTCCTCCTAATGGTATTTTGTACTCGACCAAAGGGAAGAGGTCAACACTTCCTAACTTGAGGCCTAACTTGAGGAAAGTACTTTAGTTTCCTATCTCTACTCCTAAAACCTAAGCAAATAGCTGCTAAAACCTGCCGGTTCGAAGACCTCTTGGTATTGGAATTTAGAAATACTATTTTATTTGGGTATGCACTTTCCAATCGAATACCAATCTTTACCTAGTTCTTATACCTAGGAAAACATAAGGAAAGAAACTGCTCCTCTTTCTTATGGTTGAGTGAGACCTCTTACCTACGGTCGAGTCCTTCTGACCTCTTCCCAAACCTTTGGTCGAGTCCTTCTGACCTCTGGACTCTCCTGGCAAGTCTCGCAATAAATCCCTCTCCTGGCAAGTCGAGCCCTTCGGGCCTACGGTCTCTACATAAATCCCTATGGTTGAGTAATAAATCCAATCCCTATGGTAGAACAATGAATTACGTCTTCCCTAGATTCATCAGAATAATCAATTACCTGTTCCATTTTGGAGCTATACCCAAACATATGGGATTTCGATTATCAAGACAAATGCGATTATGGATAGATTTAGGATAAAAACTTGCATCTAGCATGGGACAAAAGTGAGTCGTTCCTTCGTAAAAGTGCGAAATTGGGAGACTTTACAGAGAGTTTTTAGAATAATTACGTATATTATGTCAAGAATCCTTCTATATCAATTAGTTGCTAAAACACGTCTTTTTTTGTTGCAAATGGGACATTTGGAGGAATAGTATACAAAAGGTAACACATTTCTTGTAACATGCAGAAATTACGAAACCTGTGGGTTCACTATACAATAACTCTCCTTTCAGTCGAGCACTTTGTGCCTCTCCTGGGAAGTCTCGTTCCTTTGTCCCTCTTCCTGATTGTCTCGTCTCTCAGGACTCGTCAGAAATCCCTCTTTCCTCTTCCTGGCAAGTATAGAGCACCTTCGTGCCTCTCCTGGCACAGTCGAGTCCCTCTTTCCTCTTCTCGTACCTCTCTCTTCGGTCTTTTCTTTCGACCTCTCACAAAGGTCGAGTCAAAAATACCTCTCACAAGTACTTTGGTACCTCTCACAAGTACTAAATACCTCCCCCAAATGTTTGTCCTATTTCATTTTGACGCTATACGCTCCTAAATTTCCGACAAAAACTTGCATCTAGCATAGGGCAAAAGTAAGCGTTTCCTTAGTAAAAGTCTGTAATAACCCGACAAAATAGAGGGTTTTATTCTTATTATCGTATATTATGTCAAAAAGACTTCTATAGAAATAAGTTGCTAAAACCCGTTCTTTTGCGTTACTTTTTAGCCATTTCTTGGAGCTTCCTAAAAAAGGTAACACATTTCTTTTAAGATACTAGAAAATGGAAAGCTTTGGGTTCACTAGGCACCTTCTTACCTCTCTACATTCCATTCACTCTAGCTCATAGGTGGAGGTTTCACTCGAGCACCTTCTTACCTCTTCTGGGAAGTCTTAACTTGGTACCTCTTCTGGGAAGTCTTAACTTGGTACCTCTTCTGGGAAGTCTCGCATATAAAAACCTCTCCTTTCTAAGAGCCCTTCGGATCTCTCCCGCGGGTCGAGGACTTCTTACCTCTCGCTTCGCTCCTCTCCCTATGGTCTTTCGACCTCTCACAAGAAACGAGCACCGAATATCAGATTCGTTTCAAAGAAAAACCAAAATTGCGTTTTCATTATGGTCTTACAGAACGCCAATTACTTAAATACGTTCGTATCGCCGGAAAAGCCAAGGTACGGAGTCCTGTTTTACTACAATTACTTGAAATGCGTTTGGATAATACCCTTTTTCGATTGGGTATGGCTTCTACTATTCCTCAAGCCCGCCAATTAGTTAATCATAGACATATCTTAGTAAACGGCCGCATGGTTGATATACCAAGTTATCGCTGCAAACCCCGAGATATCATTACAGCAAGGGAGAAAGAAAAATCAAGAACTCTGATTCCAAATTATCTTGATTCACCCCCCCATAAAAAATGACCATATCATTTGACCATTCACCCACTCCAATCCAATAGAAGGGGTTAGTCAATCAAATAATAGCGTTAGAATGGGTTGGTTTGAAAAGAAAGGAATTGTTGGTTGTAGAATATTATTCTCGTCAGATTGAACCCTAACTAAGATAACAACAAAACAAGGTTTCGGGCCGTCCCCCTCCGGCGCTTTCGTGGGTACGGAGTGAAAGCAATCAGAGGTTTTTCTCTCATTCATGTATCATGGATCAGTAAAGCCATTTTGATCCTTGTATGCTCTTTCCAGCATTTTCCTAATGCCACATAAATTAGGAAAAAAGAATCTATATAAAGGACGAATTCTTGGAATAATGGTATCCATTGTTATTTGATTTGATACATTGTAGTGTAGCCATTAACATTACATTTTCGAATTGGGCGAAGGACAAGAAAGGAAATTGGTCACTTACAAGAACTAAACTCTTTCCCTTCCGGCTCTGCTTTCTTCCGAGAGTCCCCTTTCTTTCTTTTCTTCTCTCCCACTTGTTTGTGAAAGAGGTGCTTCATGCCATTCAACTCTTTCTCGTCAACCTATAGTCAGTTTCATTCACTTCTTGACCAAAGCTCTATTTACCCCTG